CGGATCGTGCTGAAGATTAAAAACTAAATTTCTAATTTTGATTGAGATTTTCTTTATATATCTTTTTATTTGCATCTTCTTTCTAATCTAAAAAGAAAGAAGAAGCAAATAAAAAGATATATAATCTATAATAGATTTCAAATTTAAAATAAAAATTTTTTATTAGGTAAATCGATTGCGAAATGCTTTTGTAGGGTGTCTAATATTTGTTTTACATCTTCTATGCGAAAATATTCAATTCTCATAAGGTCTTCTTGACTATTACTCAAAAGGTCCAATAATGTATGTATATTGGACCTTTTGAGACAATTATAGGTCCTGGAAGGCAATTCTAATTGGTCAATAAAAATACATTTCAATGGAATTCTTTTTTTGTTTTTATTAAAATTAGTTAATCTATCTTGAAAGGTAAAAGGGGGTAAAGTAAACCGGTTTTTATTTTCTGTGAAATTAATGCCCTCTTCCTCTGTATGTAGAAAAGGAATAAATAAATCAATCAAATTACGAGAAGCTTCATAAAGTGCTTCCTTAGGAGTTAAACTCCCATTCGTCCATATTTCTAGAAAAAGTATCTCTTGTTTTTCATTCCCATCCCCATAAGAATGAATACTATGATTTGCATTTCGAACAGGCATGAATACAGCATCTATAGGGTAACTTCCATCTTGAGAGTTATTTGTGGGTTTCATACGATATCCGCGATTCCTATTAATTTGTAATTTAATACACAAATCAATTGGTTCCGTAAGGTTAGCTATATGCTGTGTCGTGTCAACTATTTCTACAGAAAGTGGTGAGATGATATCTTGAGCGGTTACGTGTCTAGGACCTCTGACGCAAATAGATGCGTCTCTAATTCCATATAGGTTACTTCTCAATACAATTTCTTTCAAATTTATTAAGATTTCGTGGACTGATTCTTTAATACCTACTATTGTCGAATATTCATGTGTTACCTTCTCAGATTTTGCACGTGTGATACATGTTCCTTCTATTTCTCCAAGTAAAGCCCTTCGCATGGCGATACCTATGGTATCGGCTTGACCTTTTATAAGCGGGGACAGAATGAAACGACCATAATAAAGACGCTTACTATCTATTCTTGATTCAACACACTTCCACTGTAATGTTCGAGTGGACCCTCCTACTTCCTCTCGAACCATACTAAATATTGTTATTTAATCAGATTATTGAATTATTTATTTCTCTTGAAATCCATTTAATTCTTATTCCTACACACGTCTTTTTTTAGGAGGTCGACATCCATTATGTGGCATAGGTGTTACATCGCGCACGAAACTTAATAGTAGACCACTTCTACGGATGGCTCGTAATGCTGCATCTCTTCCAAGACCGGGTCCTTTTATCATAACTTCTGCTCGTTGCATGCCCTGATCAACTACTGTACGAATAGCATTTATAGCTGCTGCTTGAGCCGCATAAGGTGTCCCTCTTTTTGTGCCTTTGAATCCAGAAGTACCCGCGGAGGCCCAAGAAACTACCCGCCCTCGTACATCTGTAACAGTTACAATGGTATTGTTGAAACTTGCTTGAACATGAATAACACCTTTTGGTATTCTACGTCCATTCTTACGCGAACCAATACGCCCATTCTTACGCGAACTAATTCTTGGGATAGGTTTTGTCATATTTTATCATCTCATAAATATGAGTAAGAAATATACGGAAAGATACGGAGATATCCATCTCATGTTAAAACAGATTCTTTTACACTTACACGGGTCCTTCTTTTTATTTTAGAAAGTTCTTTATTTAGTTTAGAAAGATATTTAGTTTAGAAAGATTACCCTTGTCTCTGTTTATGTCTCGGATTGGAACAAATCACTATAATCCGTCCACGCCTACGGATAAGTCGACATTTTTCACAAATTTTACGAACAGAAGCCCTTATTTTCATATTTATTATTCCTTACTTTAATTCTAAATTTATTCCTTGGAAAATAACTTTATTTCTTTTTGTTAATTTCAAATTATATCCTCACGAAAGTAATGTTTAAAAAATCAACTAAAAGTTCGAATCCTTGTTGCGAATTCTATAAATTATACGTCTCCCGTAAGTTAGAGAGAAAATTAAGATAACAGGAGGAAGGGGTGTAAGATCACCATATATAACACAAAATTTCTCCCCCAATTTTTTCTAGTCGAGCTTCTCGATCTGTCATTATACCTCGAGAAGTAGAAAGAATTACAATCCCCATTCCACCTAAAATTTTAGGAATTCGTTGATAGTTGGAATAGATTCGTAGACCTGGTCGGCTGATACGTTTTAAAATAGTTCGATATATTCCCTTTCGAGTCCTTCTATGTCGTAGGGTTAAAACCAAGAAACATTTGTTACTTTCCTGATGTTTACGAACGTTTTCGATAAAACCTTCTCGTAGAAGTATTTTCACAATGTTTTCGGTAATATTAGTAGATGCTATTCGAACCGTTCTTTTTTTATCCATGTCAGCATTTCTTATAGAAGTTATTATATCGGCAATAGTATCCTTACCCATGGTGAACTATAATTATTGGTACCCCCTAATTTTGATATAATCAACATGTTTTTTATTTAAATTTTTTTTTATAATAAAAAATTCAATATATATTTTATATTAATTAAAAATATATGCGTGATACACAATCTACTAATTGACTTGACCCCTCTCGGATACCCCGCTATATCATAGTTAAATATACTATTAGTATTTATAATACCTCAGGAGCTAATGAAACTATTTTAGTAAAGTTCAACTGTCTCAATTCCCGAGCGATTGCACCAAAAACTCGAGTTCCTTTTGGATTTCCTTCTTGATCAATAACAACCGCGGCATTGTCATCATATCGTATTATTATGCCGTTGTCACGTTTGAGTTCTTTACATGTACGCACAATTACAGCCCTAATAACTTCTGATCTTTCTAAAGGCATATTTGGTACTGCTTCTTTGATTACGGCAACAACAACGTCACCAATATGAGCATATCGTTGGTTACCAGCTCCTAAGATTCGAATACACATCAATTTTCGAGCTCCACTATTATCCGCTACATTCAAAAGAGTCTGAGGTTGAATCATATCATTTTTATTTTAATCTGTTATTTCGTTGCAAAAGAAAAAAAAAATAAAAAGAAATATTGTCTGTCTAAAAAAAAATAAACCCATATTTTTTAATCATCGCCTTTCTTTTTATTTATGCATCCCTATCCCTCAATAACGAATTGAGTTCGTATAGGCATCTTACGCGCAGCTATTTTAATAGCTGCTCTGGCTACAGTTTCTGATACTCCGCCCATTTCATAAAGTATTCGACCCGGTTTAACAACGGATACCCAATATTCGGGGGCCCCCTTCCCCGAACCCATACGTGTTTCTGCGGGTCTTACTGTAACAGGTTTGTCGGGAAATATACGTACCCATATTTTTCCGCCACGACGCGCATATCGTGTCATTGCTCTTCGTCCTGCTTCTATCTGTCGAGCCGTGATCCAAGCGGGTTCAAGTGCTTGAAGAGCGTATCCGCCGAAACAAATATGATTGCCTCGAAAAGATATTCCCTTCATTCTTCCTCTATGTTGTTTACGAAATTTTGTTCTTTTGGGGTTATAGTTGATGGTTCTTTATTAATTAAATTCCATCTCTACTGCAGAACCGGACATGAGAGTTTCTTCTCATCCGGCTCCTCGCGAATGAAATGATTCATTAATATTACTACGGGTTTCGCGGGCGAATATTAACTCTTTCGTGCTTTATTCGTCGGGTCAGACCTTTTACTTTTAGAATAAATAAATTTGTTCTTGGTTCGTTCCGCCATCCCCCCCAATGAATCATTAGGATTCATTTGTTTTCAATGGAATCTTATGCAATCATGGGTTCTGTCGTTCCTATAGCCTCTTCGTTAATGGTTAGGCCCAAACTTCGCAATGGAGCCCCAACAAAATTTGTTCCTGAGTCAATTTTCTTAGTTTCTATTAACCCAAGGCTCTTTATCAATAATTTTTAATTATTGATATTATATCAGTATTGATGCTTTATCACACTGCCTTTGTGAGATAATTCATAGACCATACATATTGGAATAATATATCATTGATACTTTTATTCTCTCTTTCTATCATCCTTCCATTTATCCACATCCCTTTATTTTTGCTTCGCAACCTTTAAAAAATTTCAGTTGCTACAACTATATGATTGATTCAGTCATATAGTGACTGTTTATTGGAATCTCGACAATACGAAGCTATAAGTTGGTTATAAGTTTATATAGTTAGTAAGCTCATAGTAAGGGTTGGTCAAAATTTTTTAATCCAACTACACTCTAAACTCTAAAAAACTAACGAGTCACACACTAAGCATAGCATTTATACTAAATGGTCAATCTAATTTTTATTCAATCTTATAGAATATAGAATTTGAATTGCTTGGTTTTGTTTGATTTAATGGAATAAAGAATGAAATTTGTCATGTCTTTTTCGTTTGTTCTATCGCTGGACAGAACGGCAAGACAAATAAAGATACATTATTTATCGTCTACAAATATCCAAATTTTTATGCCTAATACTCCATAGATAGTTCGAGTTGTATAGGAACAATGATCAATTTTAGCACTAATTGTTTGTAGAGGAACCCTGCCTTCTCTAATCCATTCGACGCGTGCAATTTCTTTTCCGTCAATACGCCCGGCAATTTGTACTTGAATTCCCTTTGTATCCGTTTGTTCAGTTAATTCAATAGCTTTTTTCATTGCCTTTCGAAATGAAACTCTATTTTTTAATTGTAAAGCTATATATTCTGCAAGAATATTAGGTTGTCCATAAGGGTTTTCAACTCTTGTTATAGCAATGTTAAGTTTACGGTTTACAGAATGAAAATCCTTTTGTACATTCATCTGTAATTCTTCGATTCCTCGTGTTCGGCCCTCTATTAATAAATTAGGGAATCCAATATGGATTATGACTTGGATCAAATCGATTCTTTTTTTTATTTGTATACGTGCAATTCCTTCGAAACCTGAGGACGTTCTCTTATTTTTTTGTACATAATCCTTGATACAATTCCGTATTTTTTCATCTTCCTGTACACCTGCGGAATAATTTTGTGGTTGTGCGAACCAAAAGGAATGATGACTTTGGGTTGTACCAAGTCTGAAACCAAGTGGATTTATTTTTTGTCCCATATTTTTATATTATCTCTAAATAATTTAGATTTATCCCTCACTACAATTGTTATATGACAAGTAGGTCTTTTTATCGGATAACTACGTCCTCGAGCCCGGGGTCTTAACTTTTTCACAATAGTACCTGCGTTGACTTCAGCTTCACTAATAAATAAATAAGCTTTGTTTAAGCCCATGTTATTACTTGCATTTGCTGCTGCGGAATAAACTAATTTCAAAATGGGATAAGATGCTCGATAAGGCATAAGTTCTAGTATCATAAGTGCTTCTTCATAGGAACGTCCGCGAATCTGATCAATTACTCTTCGTGCTTTGAAAACAGACATACATATATGTTTATGTTGAGCTAAAGCTTTAATTTCTGTACTCCAACGCGAGTTCTTTCTATTTATCATTAAGGTTATCCCCCACTAAATGAATAAAAACTGCCTATTTTACTAAAAAAAAAGAAATTAACGACGAGATTTATTATCGGTTTTTGCATGTCTTGCGAAAGTGAGAGTAGGCACGAATTCTCCCAATTTATGACCCACCATACGATCTGTTATATAAATGGGTAAATGTTCCTTTCCATTATGAATAGCAATTGTATGGCCAATCATTGTGGGTATAATGGTAGATGCCCTAGACCAAGTTACTATTATTTCTTTCTCCTCCCTTATATTTAGTTTTTCAATTTTTTCCGATAAATCATTAGCTACAAAAGGATTTTTTTTTATTGAACGTGTCACAGCGGATTACTCCTTATATTACTATTACATTTTAAAAATTGGCATTCTATGCCCAATATATTGATCTAAGTATGAAGGTAAGAATAAATACAATATGGAAAAAGAAAATCCTTTAGCTAGATAAGGGGCGGATGTAGCCAAGTGGATCAAGGCAGTGGATTGTGAATCCACCACGCGCGGGTTCAATTCCCGTCGTTCGCCCATCACATGATTTCAAATTCTAAAAATTCGATTTTCTATATTCCTATTTATTTACGGCGACGAAGAATAAAACTATCACTATATTTTTTCCTTTTCCTACTTCTTCTTCCAAGCGCAGGATAACCCCAAGGAGTTGTGGGTTTTTTTCTACCAATTGGGGCTCTCCCTTCACCGCCCCCATGGGGATGGTCTACAGGGTTCATAACTACTCCTCTTACTACAGGACGCTTACCTAGCCAACGCTTAGATCCGGCTCTACCCAAACTTTTTTGGTTCACCCCAACATTACCCACTTGTCCGACTGTTGCTAAGCAGTTTTTGGATATCAAACGGACCTCCCCAGATGGTAATCTTAATGTGGCCGATTTACCCTCTTTTGCAATCAGTTTTGCTACAGCACCTGCCGCTCTAGCTAATTGTCCACCCTTTCCAAGTGTGATTTCTATGTTATGTATGGCCGTGCCTAAGGGCATATCGGTTGAAGTAGATTCTTCTTTTTATCAATAAAAACCCCTTCCCAAACTGTACAAGCTTCTTCCAAAGCATACGGCTTTCTAGATGTATATGATGATATCTAGACAGATGGATCTTATATGAATCATATGATGAAGTACCACATGAGTGGATATATTAGGAATCCAAATCTGCCGAATCACTCATGTTATGATCTTCTACATCCTAGGTCTCCCCGTTCCGTCATCTGGCTTATGTTCTTCATGTAGCATTCAGACCGAATGACTCTATGAAATTACGTCGATACTTCCACATATTATGGGTAACGTAGGAGACATCTCTATTTTTCCCCGGGGATCTTTATAATTACCACTGTTTAGCTTTTAATTCGCCTCTGACCATCAAATTAAATGTGAATAACCCGTCCTCCTCTCTTTGAAACAAGGGGTGCTTCCGGTTCTGTGCGTGCTTCAAACAATTTTGTCTTCTCCATATTACCATATCTCTAGAGTCAATAATTTTCTATGAGGAACTACTGAACTCAATCACTTGCTGCCGTTACTCAACAGTTTTCTGCTGAGGTTTCTCCCGTAGAGGGATCAGTGATCGATTTCTAGGTTTCGTCGTAAACCTAATTGGTTACTTCCAATTACGTAAATCAATAGTTCAAACCGCACTCAAAGGTAGGGCATTTCCCATTGATATAGGAACTTCTGTACCAGAAACAATGGTATCTCCAATTATAGCCCCTCTGGGATGTAAAATATATCTCTTCTCACCATCCCCATAGTGTATGAGACAAATGTGTGCATTTCGATTAGGGTCGTATTCTATGGTTACGATTCTACCAGATATGTCTTTTTCATTCCGTCGAAAATCTATTTTTCGGTATAGACGCTTATGACCTCCCCCTCTATGCCCTGCGGTAATGATTCCTCTGGCATTACGACCTTTACTACAACGACGCTGTCCATGGATCAAATTATTTCGTGGATTGGATTTTACTTGACTGTCTATGGCTCCATTGCGTGTGCTCGGGGTAGAAGTTTTGTATAAATGTATTGCCGTGTTATTAAGTATTTTGCTTTAAGTTCTTTTCTCTATAAGAGGTGGAATAGAATAACCCGGTTGAAGCGTAATGATCATACGTTTGTAATGCATTGTATGTCCCATAATAGGTCCCATTCTTCTACCCTTTCCGGGGACTCGATGACTATTTATAGCTATTACCTTGACGCCAAAGAAGAGTTCGACCCAATGTTTTATTTCTGTCCTAGTTGATCCTGATTCGACATTAGAAGTATATTGATTGTTCCCCAATAACCGAATACTTTTTTCTGTAAATACTGCATATTTGATTCCATCCATAAATCCATTTTCTTCCCTATGAGTTCCAGTATCGATAAGAATTCTAGTTCTTACTGTTCATATGTTATGGTATGAATATACCATACCAATTACCAATTCGGTATGTATGGATGATGAGATTCCATTGATACAGAGCCAATTCTAATAGACTTATTGAACGTTCCCATTGGCGTGCATCCAGCAGGAATTGAACCTACGAATTTGCCAATTATGAGTTGGGCGCTTTAACCATTCAGCCATGGATGCTTAACAGGGATCATCGTACATCGTGAATAACCAAATTCCAATTGAAATGAAATCTTTAGGAGGAATCAATGAGAGGACATCAATTTAAATCCTGGATCTTCGAATTGAGAGAGATATTGAGAGAGATCAAGAATTCTCACTATTTCTTAGATTCATGGACCAAATTCAATTCAGTGGGATCTTTCACTCACATTCTTTTCCACCAAGAACGTTTTATGAAACTCTTTGACCCCCGAATTTGGAGTATCTTATTTTCACGTGATTCACAGGGTTCAAGAAGCAATCGATATTTCACGATCAAAGGTATAGTACTGCTTGTAGTAGCGGTCCTTATATCTCGTATTAACAATCGAAAGATTGTCGAAAGAAAAAATCTCTATTTGATGGGGCTTCTTCCTATACCTATGAATTCCATTGGACCCAGAAATGAGACATTGGAAGAATCTTTTTGGTCTTGCAATATCAATAGGTTGATTGTTTCGCCCCTGTATCTTCCAAAAGGGAAAAATAGTTCTGAGAGTTGTTTCGTGGATCCGCAAGAGAGTACTTGGGTTCTCCCAATAAATAAAAAGTGTATCATGCCTGAATCTAACCGGGGTTCGCGGTGGTGGAGGAACCGGATCGGAAAAAAGAGGGATTCTAGTTGTAAGGTATCTAATAAAACCGTAGCTGGAATTGAGATCTCATTCAAAGAGAGAGATAGCAAATATCTGGAGTTTCTTTTTTTATCCTATACGGATGATCTGATCCGCAAGGACCATGATTGGGAATTGTTTGATCGTCTTTCTCCGAGGAAGAAGCGAAACATACTCAACTTGAATTCGGGACAGCTATTCGAAGTCTTAGGGAAAGACTTTATTTGTTATCTCATGTCCGCTTTTCGTGAAAAAAGACCAATTGAAGGGGGGGGGTTCTTCAAACAACAAGGAGCTGAGGCAACTATTCAATCAAATTATATTGAGCATGTTTCCCATCTCTTCTCGAGAAACAAGTGGGGTATTTCTTTGCAAAATTGTGCTCAATTTCATATGTGGCAATTCCACCAAGATCTCTTCGTTAGTTGGGGAAAGAATCAGCACGAATCGGATTTTTTGAGGAACGTATCGAGAGAGAATTTGATTTGGTTAGACAATGTGTGGTTGGTAAACAAGGATCGGTTTTTTAGCAAGGTACGGAATGCATTGTCAAATATTCAAAAAGAAAGATCGATTCTTTGGGATCCTTCCTTTCTTCAAACGGAAGGAACAGAGATAGAATCAGATCGATTCCCGAAATGCCTTTTTGGATCTTCCTCAATGTCCCGGCTATTCGCGGAACGTGAGAAGCAGATGAATAATCATCTGCTTCCGGAAGAAATCGAAGAATTTCTTGGGAATCCTACAAGATCAATTCGTTCTTTTTTCTCTGACAGATGGTCAGAACTTCATCTGGGTTCGAATCCTACTGAGAGGTCCACTAGAGATCAGAAATTTTTGAATAAAAAAAAGGATGTTTCTTTTGTTCTTTCCAGGCGATCGGAAAATAAAGAAATGGTTGATATATTCAAGATAATTACGTATTTACAAAATACCGTCTCAATTCATCCTATTTCATCAGATCCGGGATCTGATATGGTTCCGAAGGATGCACCGGACAGTTCCAATAAGATTTCATTCTTGAACAAAAATCCATTTTTTTATTTATTTCATCTATTCCATGGCCAGAACAAGGGGGGATACACGTTACACCACGATTTTGAATCAGAAGAGAAATTTCAAGAAATGGCAGATCTATTCACTCTATCAATAACCGGGCCGGATCTGGTGTATCATAGGGGATTTGC